TAGAACCAGAAGTGATGTGGATCATTCAGGAATCGAAGTCGATTTGCTTTATAAAAAGAAGATATCAATGAACTTCTATGAAATGGTTTCACGGGATTCAGCCAATTGTCTCGATCCTGGGATATCATTGAGAAATAGGAATCCGTGTTATCAAAGGATTTCCTGCGATTATTTCTAGTATGGAATGAGTCAATCATCCACTTTGGTATCTTTTTGAACAAAAATGGTAATATTGTTCCTCCATTGATCAAGAATTTCGGTCTTTGGGAAGTATCATGATCATCCAATAAAAATAAAAAGGGTTTCAATTTATTCAAATGAACGATTTGAACACCTATTGATTCTAACAACTGATTGCAGAGTTGATCATTCGGACCTTTCAATTCATAGATGTGGATCTCGGACCTATGAATGGGGATATTCCCGATACTCACAAAGAAAAGGGGAAGTGACTTGGACAAAAAGGGAAGTGACTTGGACAAAAAGAGAAGTGACTTGGACAAAAAGAAACGAAGTGACTTAGACAAATCTTGTTTGTCGATAGCCTCGGACCAATCAATCGAATATTGATTAATACGTAATCGATTGAACACTACTTGAAAACGGTTCTTCTGTTCAGAAACGAAATGTTCCAAATGTTCCTGGAAATTCTTGCTCCCATTGGAACATTTGTATCTATATGCATCAGGATCCCGATTCATGGATCTCTCGGTTCGAGAAATAAGAGGATCAAACCATTTCTTCTGACTCTTTTTCAAATTCGATAAATGTTGGTTGATCGTATATTTCATTATAGTTATATGATTCAGAGTATCATTTCCTATTCGATCCCTTTGAATTCCATATTCGAAGTTGCGATCGGATCTATTCATTAAAAAGAATCGATTCGATACATTTCTTATGTACCCATAGGTGCTATATTGGATTTGAATCAGATTTCGGATCAATCTATATTGATTGACTGCCTCCATTATGTTGTTGCTAGCAAATACCGCTGTTTTTAGTTTTGGATCTTCCAAATCATTCCCGCAGTAGATCCGGACCGATTTTTTTCTGATCCTTCGATAAAAAGATTCATTCTCTTCATAAAAAAGAGGAGGTAGAACCAATAAAGATTTCTTTTTCGATTCATCTCTGGAGTTGAATACCTCATTCAAGAATTTTTTTTGATCCAACCCGTAGGAATCAATAGAAAAGGCAAATCCCCTATGATACACCAGATCCGGCTCGGTTATTGATAGAGTGAATAGATCTGCCATTTCTTGAAATCTCTCTTCTGATTCAAAATCGTGGTGTAACGTGTATCCCCCTTTGTTCCGGTCATGGAATAGATGAAATAAATCAAAAAATGGATTTTTTTTCAAGAATGAAATCTTATTGGAACTGTCCATATCCGGTTCATCCTTCGGAACCATATCACATCCCGGATCTGATGAAATAGGATGAATTGAGACGGTATTTTGTAAATACGTAATTATCTTGAATATATCAACCATTTCTTTATTTTCCGATCGCCTGGAAGGGACAAAAGAAACATCTTGTTTTTTCTTCAAAAATTTCTGATCTCTAGTGGACCTCTCAGTAGGATTCGAACCCAGATGAAGTTCTGACCATCTGTCAGAGAAAAAAGAACGAATTGATCTTGTAGGATTCCCAAGAAATTCTTCGATTTCTTCCGGAAGCAGATGATTATTCATCTGCTTCTCACGTTCCGTGAATAGCCGGGACATTGAGGAAGATCCAAAAAGGCATTTCGGGAATCGATCTGATTCTATCTCTGTTCGTTCCGTTTGAAGAAAGGAAGGATCCAAAAGAATCGATCTTTCTTTTAGTTGCTGAATCTCTGTTTGATCGATCAATGTGTGATATTCCGAATCCTCATTTCTAATGGAATCGAAATGATCTATGGATTGATCAGAAGATCCTTTCAATTGGCTAGAATCCCTTACTTGAACGAAAATAGATCTTGTGGAATCATATTGAATATTTGACAATACATTCCGTACCTTGCTAAAAAACCGATCCTTGTTTACCAACCACACATTGTCTAACCAAATCAAATTCTCTCTCGATACGTTCCTCAAAAAATCCGATTCGTGCTGATTCTTCCCCCAACTAACGAAGAGATCTTGGCGGAATTGCCACATATGAAATTGAGCACAATTTTGCAAAGAAATACCCCACTTGTTTCTCGAGAAGAGATGGGAAACATGCTCAATATCATTTGATTGAATAGTTGCCTCAGCTCCTTGTTGTTTGAAGAAAACCTCCCCTTCAATTGGTCTTTTTTCACGAAAAGCAGACATGAGATAACAAATCAAGTCTTTCCCTAAGATTTCGAATAGCTGTCCCGAATTCAAGTTGATTATGTTTCGCTTCTTCCTCGGAGAAAGACGATCAAACAATTCCCAATCATGGTCCTTGCGGATCGGATCATCCGTATAGGATAAAAAAAGAAACTCCAGATATTTGCTATCTTTCTCTTTGAATGAGATCTCAA